TGTTCCAACTGTAGTAATTAATATTGACAAAATAGATGTAAGTGGGTCAATCAAGTGTCCGAACTCTAAAGAAAAATCATTATTGATGGTCCAAGACCATACGTATTGATAGATAGAACTACTATTGATTTGTTGAATAAACAAATTTATCGAAAAAATCATAACTATACTTAACAATAAAACACTTGGAAAAGCCCACATACGACGAAGTTTTTTTGTTGCTGTCGGAAAAAGTAGGAGTCCCGCTCCTATTACCATAGGGACTGGAAGTGTAACAAAAGATATGACCCATGAATATTGATATATATGTTCCATAAAAAAATATTATTAGTTTTAATTAATAATTAATTGTTTCTTGTTTCTGATTTATCGGCTTTTTTCTTTTTATTTTTAATTTATTAATTTTAAAAATTAAAGGAGTCAGTTAATAATAATAAAAAAAAAAAAAAACGAATAAAATAATAAAAAAGAAAGATACAAAACTTAAATACACTTTTCTATTCTTAATTATTCTAAATCTTTTTCAAATACTTCACATATTCAAAGCAAGAAGTCAGAAGTGGTCAAATGATATAACCAAAATACTAGGTAAAAAATATTTATTTTAAAGAAAATAAAAATTTCAATTCTTATTTATAGATTGCAAATATAGATTGCAAAAATTTATATATAATATGTATAATACATAGAAAAAGTATAAAATAGAAAAAGTATAAACAATTAGAGCAAAACTAGGATTTGATTTATAATAGGAATACGAAAAAAGATAATTTTTTTTTTTAATTACTTTATTCAAAATCATTAATTAGTTCATTTTGGGATTGATTTATGGTCTTGTATTCATTATGTTTGTAAAAAAAAAAATACTATGATATTTGATTTGACATTTGACCTTTACATAGGATAAAAAGAAAAAATTAGTAAAATTTTTTACATAGAATATCCTTTATAAATCCTATATTTTTATTTTTTAACAAATTCACTAATAGTTTCATTTTAGTTTGAAAATGGAATTTCAATTAGGTATACTTTTTCTTGGGGCTTGACTACTTACTCGAAAAAAAAAGATTCAAGTTTTTTATTAGGATAAATTTTTATTAGGATAAATAAAATTTAAGTTCTTAAACTCTTTGATGGAGTTTATTATATGTATAAATAAAATAGGACGAAAAAGGAAAGAAATAGAAATCAAAATGTAAGCAGACAGACTTTTTTATGAACAGAATAGACTTTTAAACCGAATAGACTTTGGAAAAAAAAAAATCGATAGATAATGAATAAAAATACTAAAGAACAATTTTTTTTGAACAATAGATGTCTTTCACATCCAACTATAAGAAAAAATTTCTTCATTCTTGAAACGAAATGGCAGTTCCAAAAAAGCGTACTTCTATATCCAAAAAACGTATTCGAAAAAATATTTGGAAAAGAAAGGGATATTGGGCAGCCTTGAAAGCTTTTTCGTTAGCAAAATCTCTTTCTACTAATAATTCAAAAAGTTTTTTTGTGCGACAAATAAAAAATCAAACGGTGGAATAATCTGACTCCCTTTGACGTAAAGAGAGTTCTAGTTTTTTTTTTGTTTATTGTTTCGTTTATTGGTTAGTTTATTGTTTATCATATTATATATTATATTATATATTAGAATATTATATTATATATTGTATTATATATTAGAATATTATATTATATATTGTATTATATATTAGAATATTATATTATATATTGTATTATATATTAGAATATTATATTATATATTATATTATTATATTATATATTATATTATTATATTATATATTATATTATATATTATATTATATATTATAATGTATATTATAATAATTAATAATTAAAAAATTAATAATTAAAATAATAATTAAAAAATTATATATATAATCAAAAAAATTATTAATATTTTAATTATTAACATTTTAATTATTAACATTTTAAAAAATAAAATAAATAATTATTAATAAATAATTATTAATAAATATATATTTAATAAATATATATTAATAAATATATATATATATAATAAAAAATATAATAATAAAAAAAAAAAAAAATAGAAAATAGAAGTCTATTCTTGAATGTTTTGAATTAATCAATATAAAATTGACCTGATTTCATTTTTATCCTATCATATGTATTTTATCCTATCATATGTAGAATTATCATATGTCGAATAATTTTTTTTTTGTTTAATAAATTTAAAATTTTAAAAACAATACTTTTTTTTTTTGTAAACAAAACAAAAAGTGAAATTTCGTGTCTTTGCTTTATTATTCTTTTTTTTTTCTTTTTAGTATAGTATAATATTTACAAGATGAGGATTTTTATTTTCCCCATCGACTTGCTTGTCACAATTTTACACAATTCCAATAATAAATATGGATTCCAATACTAAAATAATAAATATTGATAAGCTTTGTCTTCTTTCTATTTATACTATCTTTCTATTTATACTATTTGAATAAAAAAGAGCATATCCACTAGGATCTTTAGTCAAAAATAATGGATTAACTTTAAACCTTATTTTGTAACTTTCTCTTATTTTGTAACTTTCTTAAGAATTATTATTCTAACTCACTATATAGAATAAATCCTTCATGACTTTTAGTCTAATCTAATTTTATTTTAATTCGAATCTAATTTTTTTTTAATCCAATTTAATTAATAAAAGTACTTGGCATATTTATCTAGAGAAAAATGGATTAATTTTGAATGATCTATTTCAGTTTTAGATCCTATGCTTGGCCTGGAGGAGGGATCAAGGTATCTATTAAGGTATCTATTAAATTAAATAAGATTCTTTGATTTGAGACAAAACTCGAAACTTTTTGGTTATATGCTATGCGGTTATATGCTATGCCCAGATCAATATCTAATTGGGTTACCAAATCATACAATAAATTCTCTAGACATTGAAATACCAAAAATTAATACAATAAAATATTTCTAGAAATCTCTTCAATGGAGTGCTGAAACTTGACTCCATAACCACAAAAAATTCTATTTTTTTTTTTCCTTTTTCCATGGATTGAAGTCAGACCTACTTATTTATTATTACTTATTATTTATTATTACTTATACTTATTACTTACTTATTCTTACTACTTATTCTTACTTATTTATATTCTTACTTATTTATATTCTTACTTATTTATATATATAATATATAAATATAGATATATATATATAGATAGATATAGATAGTTATATATTTATATATAGTCGGTATAATAGGGGAGTTTCTTTGTATAAGAGAAGAGTATAAACTAAAAAAAAAAACACTATTGTTAAGTTAACTAAAATTGACACAATAACGAATAATAAGAATAAGGATTGTTATACTAAAGATTCTTATAGGAACGTTCAAATACCTCTTTAATTAAACGAGTTTTTCTTTATTAATTTAGATGTTCTATGTTTCCTAATAAAGTCAAATATTGGATTAAATTGAACCCTTCAAGATCGACGATTGAATAAAAATCGGTTATTATGATTTCGAGCAAGCCGCTATGGTGAAATCGGTAGACACGCTGCTCTTAGGAAGCAGTGCTAGAGCATCTCGGTTCGAGTCCGAGTGGCGGCATAACATCTTTTAATTTTCATTTTCAAAAGGATACAAAAAATACTATAATAAATTCAATTCTTGATTTCAATTCCATAGAATTGAAGGCCCCCTTTTTAAGTTAAAAATTTTTATGATATTTTCGACTCTAGAACATATATTAACTCATATATCTTTTTCGGTCGTTTCAATTGTAATTACAATTCATTTGATAAATTTATTAGTCGATGAATTCGTAAGACTATATGATTCGTCAGAAAAGGGCATGATAACTACTTTTTTCTGTATAACAGGATTATTAGTTATTCGTTGGATTTATTTAGGACATTTACCATTAAGTAATTTATATGAATCATTAATTTTTCTTTCATGGAGTTTCTCGATTATTCATATAATTCCGTATTGTAAAAGGCATAAAAATTATTTAAACACAATAACACTACCAAGTACTTTGTTTACCCAAGGCTTTGTTACTTCGGGGCTTTTAATTAACATGCATCAAGCTGAAATCTTAGTCCCTGCTCTTCAATCCCATTGGTTAATGATGCATGTCAGTATGATGATATTGGGATATGCTGCTCTTTTATGTGGATCATTACTATCAGTAGCACTGATAGTAATTACATTTCAAAAAGTCATAAAAATTTTTGATAAAAGCAATGATTTATTAAATGATTCGTTTTCTTTTGACGAGGTCCAATACATGACGGAAAGAAGTAATGTTTTAAGAAATACTTCTTTTTTTTCGTCTAGGAATTATTACAGGTTTCAATTGATTCAACAATTAGACCATTGGGGTTATCGTATTATTAGTATAGGGTTTATTTTTTTAACCATAGGTATTCTTTCGGGAGCAGTTTGGGCTAATGAAACATGGGGATCATATTGGAATTGGGATCCAAAAGAAACTTGGGCATTTATTACCTGGATTATATTCGCCATTTATTTCCATACTCGAACAAAAAAAAAATTTGACGGTTTAAATTCCGCAATTGTTGCCTCTATCGGTTTTCTTATAATTTGGATATGCTATTTCGGAGTTAATTTATTAGGAATAGGGTTACATAGTTATGGTTCATTTACATTAACATTTAATTGAATTGAAGCAAGAGTCCGACGAATACAATCATACGAATACAATCATAGGATAGCGTAGCACACACATATATAGTTATAGCACATATATATAAGAAACTTCGGGTAACCTATTGAGAACTTTTTGAATCAAGTAATATAGTGATTCAAAAAGTTCTCACAAATGCCAAACATATCTGTTTACAATTTCTTTTTTTTTTTTTACTTAAATTTAAGAGAATAAAAAGAAAGTTTCTTTTATTTATAACTTTATAACAATTTAAAATTAAAACAAAAAAAAACATAAGATTAGGTTTTGATTGTTTATTTTATTTTATAAAAATTTTATAAAAATTACCTATAAAAAAAATTAGATAGAATAGCTTCTACCTTGTCAACTGATAATGAGAGAACGAAATCCGGATAAATACCAATACCCATTACAGGAAAAAGGATAGCAATCAAAACAAATAACTCTCGCGGTCCAGAATCAAAAAAAGAAGAATTTGGGGTATTAAACTGCTTGTATCCATAGAACATCTGGCGTAAGATAGATAATAAATAAATAGGAGTTAATATCATCCCAACTGCCATCACAAAAGTAATTAGTATTTTTGGTATTAAAAGATATTTTTGGTCGGTAATTATTCCAAAAAAAACTATCAATTCCGCAAAAAAACCGCTCATACCTGGCAATGCAAGGGAGGCTAATGATAAGATATTGAACATCATAAATATTTTTGGCATTGGGGTAGCCATTCCGCCCATTTCGTCAAGATAAGCAAGACGTATTCTATCAAAACTCGTTCCTGCCAAGAAAAAAAGTGCAGTGCCAATAAATCCATGTGATATTATTTGTAAAATGGCTCCATTGAGTCCCATATCGCTTATAGAGTAAATTCCTATAATTATAAAACCCATATGAGATACCGACGAGTAAGCTATTCTTTTTTTTAAATTTCGTTGACCAGAAGATGTTGAAGCTGCATAGATTATCTGCATTGCACCTATTATTATCAACCATGGAGAAAATATAGAATGAGCGTGGGGCAATAATTCCATATTGATTCGAATCAACCCATACGCCCCCATTTTTAATAAGATTCCGGCTAAAAGCATACAAGTACTGTAATGTGCTTCCCCATGCGTATCTGGCAACCATGTATGTAAGGGCACAATCGGCAATTTAACAGCAAAAGTAATAAGAAATCCAATATATAATACTATTTCCAAAGCTACAGGATATGATTGATTGGCTAATGTTTCCAAATGAAATGTTGGTTCATTGGAACCATATAAAGCGATACCTAAAGCTCCTATTAATAAAAAAACAGAGCTTCCTGCAGTATACAAAATAAACTTTGTAGCCGAATACAGACGTCTCTTTCCCCCCCACATAGATAGAACTAGATAAATGGGAATTAATTCTAACTCCCACATGATAAAAAAAAGTAAAAGATCTTGAGAAGAAAATAATCCTATTTGACCACTATACATTGCTAACATCAAAAAATAGAATAATCTGGAATTACGAGTAACTGGCCAAGCCGCTAAAGTAGCTAAAGTGGTGATAAATCCTATCAGTAAAATAGGTCCTAGAGAAAGCCCATCTATTCCTAATCTCCAGTAAAAATCAAAAAAATTGATCCATTTATAATTCTCTGTCAATTGGATTAAGGGATCCTCCAATTGGAAATAATAAGAAAATGTATAGGTCATTAAAAGAAGTTCTAATATAGAAATATATATAGTATATTGCCTAATTACTTTATTTCCTTTATGTGGGAAAAAGAACATTAAAGAACCCGCGGATATCGGTAAAACTACAAATATTGTTAACCAAGGAAAAGAATTCGTGGTAAAGACAAGATAGACTTGGGTCACAAAAACCCGTACTCAAAATATATATTTAAAATATATATTTTGAGTACGGGTTTTTGTCGATAAACAAAAAATCAAATGTATTCAAGTGGGTTTTTGTAGAAAGTATTAATAAGCTAGACCCATGCTTCGAGTTGTTTCATGCCATAAATAAACTCTAATACTCAAAAAATCCGTTGGACAGGCGGATTCACATCTCTTACAACCGACACAGTCCTCCGTTCTTGGAGCAGAAGCGATTTGCTTAGCTTTACATCCGTCCCAAGGTATCATTTCTAATACATCTGTGGGGCAGGCTCGGACACATTGAGTACACCCTATACATGTATCATAAATCTTTACTGAATGTGACATTGGATCTATAAATTTTTTTTGAACACCATAAATTTTCAATCTAGTAATTTTCTAAATGAATCATATATTTAAACACCAGATGAATCAATGATTTACCAAAATTTTTCTATTCAATTTCGAATCGATTCATAAGATGGAAATAGAGCCAAGGTACTTTAATTTTATACATTTTAACAAATATAATCAGTATGTTATTATCATATTCATCAATTCGACTTGAATAAATATTCTATTTTATATAATTTTATATAATTAATACTATTTATTCAATAAATTCGATTGATTGATACGGATTGATTTTCTGTTACGATAAATTGACGAAACAATAGCCAACCCAATAGCTGCTTCCGCGGCTGCAATGGCTATAACAAAAATTGAGAAAATATTTCCTTTTAATTGACGATTATCAAAAAAATCAGAAAATGTTATGAAATTTATATTAACTGCATTCAGTATAAGTTCAAGACACATAAGAGCTCTAACCATATTTCGACTCGTGATCAATCCATAAATACCAATAGAAAATAAATAGGCACTCAAAACAAGTACATGTTCGAGCATCATCGAACAACTCCTTATCATATGAATCATATGAATTTCACTTTATTTCAATATGAACAACAATTCAACATCACCAGGTTAGATTGACTAGAATAAGAATGTTACAAGTAAAAAAGAAATAAATATATTGATAATAAATCAAATAAAAGAATTTATCTATGAAGAACCTTTCAAAAGTTTAATTTGAATTGCGATTGCTAATTCTAAAGATTTATTATTGACGAGCCACAGCAATCGCACCTATCAAAGCAACTAAAAGAATTATTGAAATGAATTCAAATGGAAGAAAAAAATCTGTTGATAAATGAATTCCAATTCCAATTTGTTGAGCATTACTTATCAAATCTTGCTCTAGAATCTGATTGGCTCTTGTAGTCCAAATAATCCGGTACCACGACGTATCTGGAATAATAGTAATTAATGAAACAAAAATACTTGTACAAACTAAGGAAGTAACCCCATCCCCAACAGTGCCAAGATTAAAATCCTTATAATATTCTGCACCATTCATGAACATCACAGCGAATATAATTAAAACATTTATAGCTCCTACATAAATAAGGAGCTGCGTAGCAGCTACAAAATGAGAGTTTGATAAAAAATATAATAAGGATATACAAATAAAAGCGAATCCCAATGAAAAGGCAGAAAAAATTGGGTTGGTAAATAATACTACTCCCAGACCCCCTAATATAAGACCTAATCCGGAAAAGATTAAAAGAAAATCATGTATTGGTCCAGGTAAATCCATTGTACGGTAAAATAAAAGATAAAAAATCGAATTGTTTTTTCATGACCTTATTGGTCCGACGGGAAAAACGTAATTATATTTGATTCCTAATTAGATTAACCCCTAAGGGGTGTAAATTACTGTAGGTAAAAGTAAAACTATTGGACTAATTTCATTCTTTCTGGGAAAAGGATCATTCGACACTCTAAATTCAAATTTCGAAATAATTATGAATAGAATTAGGGATATATTAATAGATTTTCAATCCAAATTAAGCTGTGATGCGATTCTCATCAAGCAGTTAAATCAATAGTTGGTATTTGTAATTATTGACTGAATAAAATTAAAGAAAAACGCCATTCCATTTCTCTCTCTTTAGATTAGATTAGATCAAAACGGAATTCTAGTTTAGTAATTTTAGTAATTAAAAATTGTTCTTTAATCAATTTTGAAGTCGCAGGAGGTTTACTCATTTTTTTGAGGCGAATTCAAAATTGTTCGAATTGTATAATCGTCAATTACTGACATTGGTAAACGACCTAAAGTAATTTGATTATAATTTAATTCGTGCCGATCATAAGTGGAAAGCTCATATTCGTCAGTCATTGATAAACAATTTGTTGGACAATACTCAACACAGTTTCCACAAAATATACAGATTCCGAAATCAATACTGTAATTAAGCAGTTGTTTCTTTCGAATATCGGTTTCCAATTTCCAATCAACAACAGGTAGATCTATAGGACATACACGAACACATACTTCACAAGCAATGCATTTATCAAATTCAAAATGGATTCGGCCGCGGAAACGCTCGGATGCGATTAATTTTTCATAAGGATATTGAATCGTTACAGGTAAACGATTTGCGTGGGATAAGGTAATCATGAAACTTTGACCAATGTACCTTGCAGCTCGTATAGTTTGTTGACCATAATTCATGAGACCAGTTACCATAGGGAACATATCGTAAATATTTATGAAGAATTTTATGTTTGTTTCTTTCTCTTGTTTGAGACAAGTTATAGATATAGAAAAGTATTCTTTTTTTTTTATTTATAGTGAAAAGAGTTGGGAAGAAGTTGTTAATAATAAATTACCGAGAGAAATAGGTAAAAGAAATTTCCATCCGAGATTTAACAGTTGGTCCATTCTTAGTCTAGGTAAAGTCCATCTTGTTGTAATAGGAATGAACAAGAATAAATAAGTTTTAACCAATGTAATAAAGATACCAATTATTGCTTCAAAGATTCCACTTACTTTATTTATTTCAAATAGCTCAGGAACAGATATGTACGGAATAGAGAAATTCCAACCGCCCAAGTAAAGAATTGTTACAAATAATGAAGAAACTAATAAGTTTAAATAGGAAGCAACATAAAATAACCCAAATTTGATACCTGAATATTCGGTTTGATAACCCGCTACTAATTCTTCTTCTGCTTCTGGTAAATCAAAAGGCAATCTCTCACATTCTGCTAGGAAAGAAATTAAAAAAATAATAAACCCTATAGGTTGACGCCACAAATTCCACCCCCAAACTCCATATTTGGATTGTGCCTCAACTATATCAACTGTACTTGAACTATTAGACAATCATAGTCGGTAATAACATCACTGCTGCCATCGCTATTACAGAACTGTACATGAGATTTTTACCTCATACGGCTCCTCGAAGGTCATAAAAAATCTAAGGACCGGATCGTATTATTTATCTTGATATATTTGTATTGTATCATAGATAGGATCAAAGTTTATTGGACGTTCCCAAATTCAACCAATGGAATTCTGTCTGTTATAATATTTTAAAAAAGCACTTCTGAATTAATCTCATCCTTTAAGAATTTCAATTTTTCTTTATTGAGTAATAACTTAAATCCTTCAATAAAATACTCCTTGTAGCCATACCAATAAATATTTTAATCTATCGTTTTCGATTACTAAAAAAAAAAAGAATTGGGCATTCCTTTAGTTCATGAATTATGATATGAACTCGCTCTCTATGAATATGGATATAGAAAAAAAAAGAAAAAAGTAAAGTAAAGTAAAGGATTCTTTCGTTCCTGATAATTATTTCTTTAAAATTATTTCTTTAATCGGTGGCTGGAAGCATACTTTGGATCGGAATCATGGAGAGTACTGTCTGATCATTTCTACCAATTTCGAACTCCAATTAATATTCTTTTTCTATTATTATTATATTATTATTATGCCGAAATATCCTTTTGAATAATTTCAAGAATCTCTGTTACTAATCCTTTGTGTATCTTGGTGTTCCTAACCATCCACCCATTCTATTCTTTCTCAACTGTCCCTTCCATTAACCTTATGATAATGGGAATACATATAAATGATAGTAAAAACTCAATAAGGTTGATCTTTTGAACCCGCTTCAAGCTCGGACGATTAATCAATCAATCTTGGGGTAACCGGTCTCGGTCTCGTATTCTTATGTCTCTTTTTGTTTTACTTTTGTACATAAGAAATGAGTCTCAATTTTTTTTTTACTGCAAATTTAGACAAATTTAGAAGCTGTTTTCTTTCACTCATATAACTATCCAATTTATTATATCAACCTAAATGATAAATACAAAAATGAAGATATCCTATTCAATTTATTTCATTTTATTTTTTCTTTCGAAAAAGAAAAATAGAAAAAGAAATGAATAGGGAAAAACTTATGTTTTAACGAATCGCACGTAGAGATATGGATAATACACAGAGAGTTAATGGTATTTCATAACTAATCGATTGAGCAGCAGCTCGTAGACCACCTAAAAAGGAATATTTATTATTTGATCCATATCCTGACATAAGAAGTCCAATAGGAGCAATACTTGAAATGGCAATCCATAAAAAAATGCCGATATTTAAATCAGATAAAACAAGGCGATAGTCAAAAGGAATTACCGAATAGCTTAATAGAGTTGATATGACTGCTATGGACGGTCCGATACTGAAAAAACGAGGATCGCCCCGAGATGGAAAAAGATTTTCTTTGAAAAGTAATTTTGTCCCATCCACTAGAGCTTGAAGAACTCCTAAAGGGCCGGCATATTCAGGTCCAATACGTTGTTGTATCCCTGCAGATATTTCTCTTTCTAACCAAACAATTACTAGTATACCTATCACAACTCCCAATATAAGAGTAAAAATAGAGACAAGCATCCATATAATTCCATAGACTTCATTTAAGTTTAAGGATTCCAATCCAGAAAAAGAATTGATAACTTGTACTTCTCTTATATCAATTGCTTCTGTTGTATCAAGATTAAGTATCATTTCAACGATCAACTTCCCCCATAATGATATCTATGCTACCTAGTATTGTCATAATATCCGCCAATTTCATTCTTTTAACTAATTGAGAAAGAATTTGCAAATTGATAAAACCTGGAGGGCGAATTTTCCACCGCCAAGGAAACCCACTCTGATCTCCTATCAGAAAAATTCCCAATTCTCCCTTTGGGGCTTCGACTCTGACATAAAGTTCTTGTTTCGGCAATTCAAAAGTAGGAGAAGTCTTTTTACTAATGAAACGATATTCAAAATCATTCCAGTCTCCATCTCTTTCTCTATTAAAATGTCGGGTTTCTAAATTCTCATAGGGCCCCCCCGGAATTCTTTCCAGAGCCTGTTGAATAATTTTTATGGATTCTGTCATTTCACCAATTCGGACTAAATAACGAGCTAATGAATCGCCTTCTTTTTGCCACTGGACTTCCCAATCAAATTCGTCGTAACACTCATAATGATCAACTTTACGAAGATCCCACTGTACCCCGGAAGCTCGTAGCATTGGTCCTGATAAACCCCAATTTATTGCTTCCTCTGCACCAATAATACCTATTCTTTCAACTCGTTCTAAAAAAATGGGATTTCGCGTAATAAGTTTTTGATATTCAGCAATTCCTGTTAAAAAATAATCGCAGAAATCCAAACATTTATCGATCCAGCCATGAGGTAAATCAGCTGCTACTCCTCCGATACGAAAAAAATTATGCATCATTCTCATACCAGTGGCCGTTTCGAATAAATCATATACTAACTCTCTTTCTCTAAAAATATAGAAGAAAGGGGTTTGTGCACCAATATCCGCCATAAAAGGACCAAGCCATAACAGATGAGAAGCTATACGGCTCAACTCCAACATAATTACTCTGATATAACTGGCTCTTTTAGGTACTTGAATATTTCCCAACTGTTCTGGCCCATTTACTGTTATTGCTTCTGTGAACATAGTAGCTAAATAATCCCAACGTGTTACATAAGGCAAATATTGTATAATTGTTCGGTTTTCCGCAATTTTTTCCATTCCTCTGTGTAAATAACCTAATATTGGTTCACAGTCAATAACGTCTTCACCATCTAGAGTAACGATGAGTCGAAGAACGCCATGCATTGAGGGGTGGTGGGGACCCATATTGACTATCATAAGGTCCTTTCTTATAACTGGTACATTCATAGGGGTTTCCTCGCTTCATTCTTCCATGAATTACTGAAAACGAAAAGAAATTAATCAAAATTCAAGATCTAATAAGTCAGATAATAATAAAAAAAAAAAAAGCCTTTTCAAATTAACGAATTGTTGACTCCCGAATATCCAGCTGGGTAATTACTTCTTTATAACGTACTCTATTTTTCTTTGCAAAATAAGACAGCAGTCGTTGGCGTTTTCCGAGTATTTTCCGTAAGCCTCTTTGAGATAAATAGTCTTTTCTATGAAATTCCAAATGTGAAGTAAGCCTTCGTATCTTATTAGTAAAATTGACTATTTGAAATTCGACGGATCCTCTGTTTTCTTCTTGTAAAATAACTGAGATGAATGCATTTTTTATCATAAAAAGGAATACCTCCTTTATTTTTTGATAAAATTATTATTGATCAGTATATTATTGATCAGTAATAATAATCATAAATAATGTAATAATATAATAAATAATGAAAATAAATAATGGAATTTTTATAATAAATAATAAATATTGTTTATTGTTATAATAAATAATAAATAATGAATTGAATAGTGGCAGTTCATTTTAATTTTGTATACAGATTAATCGTCACTTCGTTAGGAATTCCTAATGTTGGCAAATCAAATTTATCATTAATCAATCCAATTTTTTATTCGGCTAGAGTAGAGATAGAAAAGGATCGTATATTTCTTGGTTTACAAAAGAGAAAAATTTATATCTAAAAAAAAAAAAAAGAAAGAGAAATTTATTGATTACTTTCTAGATCTAATTAATGTATAATTGAATTCAAAATAAGATAGGAATGTAAAACAATATATGTACTCATCTCTTTTTTTCTATATACTAAATTTATATACTAGATCAGGCATGGTATGGAATAATATATGAAAAATACGCCCTTACCACATTTTTACCAAATTTTCAAGTGTGAATATATATGTATCCTTAACATACTGAACCGACTAGCGTTATTGGTACCAAACCAATATCGATTCAGACAAGCTAAATCTTCTAATCGATAAATGGGCCAAAGAAAGGGCTTTGGCTTTAATTTAAGTAGTTTATTTTTATCTTTATCAAAATATTTGCTTTTATACAAAACGGGCTTGCAGTTTTTTATATTATTACTGTTGAAAATTTTTGTATTTATATGAATATCATTTCTATTTTGTGAATTGAAAGAAAATTGAATTCTCAATTCTCTACGACGTTTAGGGGATAAAAAATTTTCAGGAACAAGTAAATCATAATCATTTTTTTCTTTATTTCCAGTTATACTTTGATGTCTTTCAATGAATTCGGTAAACTTATTTTTAATAACATAGTTTTTTTTTCTGTATCTTTGATTAATTTGTTGTTTGCTCTTATGGATCAATAAAATACTTACGGTTTGATATATAATAAAGTGTCCCTTATTTTTTATCGATAGACGCATTGGTTCAATAATCAATATTCCTTTTTTCATCAACTCTGTAAGAGTGAAATCTTTTTGAATCATCAGAATATCCAGACTTATTTCGCCTCTTTGAACAGAGGATATAATAATTTCTCGTGGATTCGTTAGTCTAAGTAGGAGACAAAATACTTTGATATTATTAATTATTTTTTGATTTAAAAAAGCATCCCATCGTAATTGAAAACCTAAATGTTTTTTTAGGAAAGAATAAAGTTCTATTTCCGTATTACTTTTGTATTGTTTTTGCTTTATACGTTTTTTCATGTTTGATTCTGCATAATCTTCTTCAATATCTTTTTCTTGATTTGACAGAACTGATCCAAGATCCATTGGGTCCTCGAATTCTTTTTCTTCGTGGTTTCGATTCTTTAATTCAATAGATTTTTTTTTATTCGAGAATATAGATATAAGAAAATCACCATTTTTCTTTCTATTGATTTTTTTATTTTCATTTATTTTTTCATTGTCATTAAAATTTACAAGAAGTAATTTGATTGGTATTACCCACGGTTTTATCTCATATGTGTTGCAAAATATCACAAATTTGGGAAATAACCAAAGTTCCAAATTTGATATAGGCTGATTTAGTATTTCTTCATTCATTTCCATCCAATCAAAAAGATTTTTTTTTTTATTGGCTGAATTGACTTCGTAATCCTGTTGAATCATAAGAGAAAAAATATCTTTGTTATCAATTTTATCAATTATTTGATACTTATGAGTTCCAGTCTTAATATTTTTTTTTTGTTTGGTTCCGGTATCGATCCAGGACTCAATATCCACTTTCTTTCTAATACAAAACTTGATAATTTTCCACTCCAAATATTTTCTATTTGGGGGTTTCTCCATATTGATAATATCCTCTTCTGCTAGATAATTATTAAGATAATTATTAATAGGTATATTTACGAACATATCCAAAAAATTGTTTTTAGTTGTGTTATAATTATAAGAAATCTCATGTTTATTATTTATTTGTAATGGTGATCCATAAATATATGGGTCTTTCTTATTTTCAGAATTAATAGATTTATATAATAAAAGATTATATCGATAATGTTTTTTAAAATTCTTTTTTTGGCTTGGTAATGAGTCCCCTTTGAAATCATTTTCTTTTTCGTAATCAATTAGTTGGTCTTTTTCATATAAATTCCATTTGTTTAAATCTTTATTTTGAACCATACGACGTTGATTAATTCTATTTCGCCATTTTTGTGGTATTAATCTAGACCATTTAATCTGAGATAAATTGTATTTATATTGATAATAATTCTTTAACCAGCTTTTCCATTGATTCATTACACAATTTCTAAAATTGTTATCTTTTAAGTCGGAATGAAATAGTCCTTGGGCTCCAAAATCTTTTTTTATTTCATTTTTAACAAAAGGAGATGTTCCGTGATATTGATACTGAAGAACAGATCTTACCCTATATAAATTAATAACTTGGATTTGTGATAATTTATAAAATACATATGCTTGTGACAAGGACGATACATCCAAAAAAATTCGTGAATTCTTATTAATAACACAAATATTAAGTAATTTTTTTATAATTGAAACAAAACGATTTGTATTTTGATTTGTTTTATCGATCCTTTTGGAATTCGCTTTATTATTGTAAATATATTTATTAAAAATTTTTCTTGTTGATTCAATAAAAAGCTGTACATGAAGGATCTTTGGAATATTAATGATACCTAGAAGGATGTCTATGTATATCTTTTCAATCAACATTTTTAGAAAAAAATTGAATTTACGCAATAATCGATTATTTCTTCTTTTTAATATCTGTGAAATCTTTTTTGATGATTTTACTTTTTTAGCATTATAAGTTATTTTGGTAGGGCTAATGTTTATTTCTGAGGTTAGAAATCTATTTTTCTTTTCGTTTCGAATTTTTTCTATTTCATTTATAATTGTACTTGTTCTAGCAGTCAGATCCTTCATTTTTTTTTCTGTCAGTAAATAATTTGTCCAATCCTTTGTCCAATCCATAGGGGAAATTTGGGGAGAAATTGGGGGGGAAATTTGATTTTTATGAATTGTCTGATTATTGATTATCAAATCTTTTTTAGTTTCATTTAATTCATATACTTTTATAAATCGAAATAATAGAGTTGAATTTTTATTTGATTTTGAAAGTTTGTTTATTATTTCTTTTAGAAATAAAATTTTTTTGATGACCCAATTCTTTCTTGCTTTGGATAAATTTAGAAAAAATTTTATTCTTTCTTTTGATCTTTCTTTTGAAATTTTTATAACTAGAAGAAAATTCTTTTGAAATTTTATAATTTTTTTTCCGAGTTTTTTAAAGATGGGTTCAAAAACTGAAAGTTTTTTTTGGGGAAATCCAAAAGGTAGTTCCGTTTCCATTCCCCAAACTGTTAAAAAACAAAAATTATTTTTTTGCCCTTTCTTTTGCATTCGATCTTTATGAGAGAAGTTTAATTTAGGTCTGTGCCAAGGTTTTAGACGAAAAGGAAATAGAATCTTTATTTGAATACCATCTGTTAACCAGTTTTTTGGAAATTCTGTTTCGGATAATTGAACGCCATTATAGGTGCATTTAACATGTATTTCTCGATTCCAATCCGTTAAATCCTCAGCCCATTCGGGAAATTGAAATAACAGCATACGAATGATGTTTTTAACTATTATTACTGAAGGCAATAGAATATATTTTCTAATAATGGATTGGGTTAGTAAAACACAACCTCTTATTACTTGAGCAAATATAATACTATCCCAGGCTTCGGCTATATCCAGCCGGGTTTTCTCTTTTCTTTTCTCTTCTTCTCTTTTGTCTTCTTCGTTTTTCTCACTTTCTTTTGGTTTTTCTTCTGTATCAGTAGAATCCGAAATCATGAATTCCGGTTTTTTACACATCCAGTTTATAAACAGTATTTTCATCAACTCGGAAATATCCAAATCAAAAAAACGGGATTTTTCTATTTTGTCCAAAAAAAGGAGAGAATGGACATTTGCTTGAAACAGTTCCCAAATAGCGGTTTTGCGTCTTTGCGCTCGCATGGAGCCTTTTATTATGTCTCGGCGAAAGTCGGACTGTTGTGAATAACGTATCAAAGTTTTTTCGTTTGTTTGATCAGAATTAGTTGCATCTTTGATATTATTATAAGTATCTATTTTTTTTTTATTATCAGTAAAAATCACTACACGTTTGCTTTTTCGTGAACGAATCCCAGGATTTGCTGCTATGTTTGTTTGATTTTCTCTTTCTTGTTGTTCCAAATCGTCAATTAATTTGTATGACCATCGAGGAATTTTTTTACTTATTTCTTTTATTCCAATAGATTTTTTTCTAACTCTTTTATTGTGCGGATCTGCTATAATTGCATCGAATAAAAATTTAAAAATTTTTATTCGATCTTCTGAAT